TTTCATTTTAAGGAATGAATTTGCAGTAACAAGAAAAAGAAGAATAGTTTTGGATTGGATCAATTAAAAAGAACAACAAATAATAATAAAAATAATAAAAAAATACTAAATATTTGTAATGCGTGCATTGTTTTGTTGTATTCAATTCACAATTCAAAGGGGTTTTTTCTTTCTTTAACTAACTACAAAGGTGATGGGTTTTTCACTCTATTTTCTATATAATCTCTAAAGAAAAAAACCTAAAACCTCGAAAGGAAACGATAATAGAAATTGCTAATTACAAGTTTTAAAAATCTAGTTATCTTTTAAAATGTAGTTAAAATATAAAAATATTTTTTTGACTCATCTCGTTCTCCGTGTAGGATACCTCTTTTCTTTTTAGTCTCATTGGATAGATTAAATGAAGAAAATTGATCTACTATTTAATCGAATGAGTTCAAATTTTAAGTAAATTCAATTTTAATAAAGTATAAAGGGGCGTATTCTAGGTTCTAAGGTCATTTAAAAAAAAAAAGAATCAAACAACTTAACTTATTTTCAAATTTTTACATATTCATTCAAAAAAAGTTATATGTTTTGACTGAAGTTAGATAATAGAGTTATTTTTTTTATGTATTATTTTTTTTTATGATTAATTTCTTAAAGAGTTTTTCAATTAATCAGTTACGTGAATTCTGAATCCTGAGATAGTGCAGATGCCAAAGACGATGAATTGAGTTCTTTTTATCTTTCTCTATTTTTGTTCATACCACCTATAATGATTGATAATTCACAAATTTTCAATTGAATTTTTTTAATTCTTGGAACTAGTTATCGTTCTCTATTTCTTAAAAAAAAATTCAATTGAAACTTAGGGAAGTACTTTAGAAACATATGTATAAAAAAACATATTTTATTTAGTCCCTTCATGCCTACTATAACTAGTTATTTCGGTTTTCTACTAGCAGCTTTAACGATAACCTCAGTTCTATTTATTGGTCTAAGCAAAATACGACTTATTTGAAATTAATTGAATCCAGATTTTTTTCTAAAAAAGGATTTCGGTGGTATTTCATATGTTCGATAGTTCCTTACCGTGTTAATTACCCAATTTTGGTCATTTAGATTCATCGGCAATACAGATTAAGAGCTAGGAATAGATAGTACCTCTCTTTTCTCCCTTTCAAAAATGAAAAAAAAAATAAAATTGAAATGATTGAAGTTTTTTTATTTGGAATCGTCTTAGGTCTAATTCCTATTACTTTGGCTGGATTATTCGTAACTGCTTATTTACAATACAGACGTGGTGATCAGTTGGACTTTTGATTAATTAACATCTCGTTTTTTTACTGACCTACTTCTTGCTTTCATATGCGGTAGGTCTAATTCAGATTGCTGCTCAATAATTTGCGAACAGTGGAATTTTGACACAATCTAATAAACAAGAGTGAAATCACGCTCTGTAGGATTTGAACCTACGACATTGGGTTTTGGAGACCCACGTTCTACCGAACTGAACTAAGAGCGTTTTTCTTGTTTTTGTTCTAAAAAACGAAAAGGCTAGAACGAGGACATTCTTTAACCCGAATCGATTTTGTACGTATATACTATATCATAGTATATCATAAATTTCAGAATTCTACGTATGTCCAATTTTATTAAAAAAAATAGATCAAAATAGATACCTCGTTACTGCTCTTCTGAGCAGTAATAGGTAGGGATGACAGGATTTGAACCCGTGACATTTTGTACCCAAAACAAACGCGCTACCAAGCTGCGCTACATCCCTTTCAATTGGTTTACAGTGTCATTGTAGAGCATTCCTGTCTTGTTTTCCACATCCTTCTTCTTTTTTATTGGTATATCAAATTCATTTCTTCTTTTTTTTCTCATATCAGATAACAAAGATATAATTAAAAAATTTACTTTTTTTTTTTTTTACGATAATTCTCTCAATTTAAATTTTACATAAATAGGCGTTTCCGTTTTCAAATGGAATCTAGAAGATCGTTCTAGTAGACAATATTTCAATTCTAATTTTGAAAGTGGGGGGGCAGAAGTTACGTATATAAATACAAGAACTTCTTAACTACATGTACATCTGTAGTTATATATATTACTATATATAATGTAATACAATAAAGAAGAAAGAAGGAGGATTTCAAATGCGAGATCTAAAAACATATCTTTCCGTAGCACCGGTACTAAGTACTCTATGGTTCGGTTCGTTAGCAGGTTTATTAATAGAGATTAATCGTTTATTTCCAGATGCATTAACATTTCCTTTTTTTTAATTCTAGTTATTAACATCAGAAAGGGGTGAAAAATTTAGAGATACAATCAACAATCGGGGACTAATTCTCCCCCCCCCCCACCTTTTCTAATTCATTCTAAAAAACTAATTAGAAAAAGTGGGGGGGGGCGAAAGGTCATAAAAATGAGGGTTCAGGATCCAATTAAATTAGTAATAGAACGAAAAAAAGTGTGGCTAGGGAAAGAGTATCCTACGAGATACTTAAAAAAAATACTGTACAAAGATTTTAAATATAGTTTTCACAAAATCATTGTATTTCTTATTATTTTATTTTTAATTAATTACTAATTAATATTCATTGCAACGAAATATTTCATAATTTTTTTTAGTTAACAGCTTCTATTTTTTTGGTTCTTGTTCTTTCTGGATCCTAAAATTAAAATAGAAGATTGAGGTGAATCATAAATCCAAAGGAGGTTTCATGGCCAAAGGTAAAGATGTTCGAGTAACAATTATTTTGGAATGTACCAGTTGTGTTCGAAATGATATTAAGAAAGAATCAGCAGGAATTTCCCGATATATTACTCAAAAGAATCGGCATAACACCCCTAGTCGATTGGAATTGAGAAAATTCTGTCCCTATTGTTATAAACATACAATTCACGGGGAAATCAAGAAATAGATCAAATTGAGTGCTTGTATGTCAACTTTTATTGTAAGAACAGGAATAATGCTAGTATATATATATTATTACATATATATAAATATAAACAAATAAATCAATAGAACGAAATCTAATCCTATATTCTTAATTCTATATAGAAACTCTATCCTATATAGAAATAGAAATCGTTTTTATTTTGATCCGATCAAAATAGGATTTTAGAGATAAGGAATAAAAAAATTATGAATAAATCTAAGCGACTTTTTACTAAATCCAAGCGATCTTTTCGTAGGCGTTTGCCCCCGATCCAATCGGGGGATCGAATTGATTATAGAAACATGAGTTTAATTAGTCGATTTATTAGTGAACAAGGAAAAATATTATCTAGACGGGTGAATAGAGTGACTTTAAAACAACAACGATTAATCACTATTGCTATAAAACAAGCTCGTATTTTATCTTTGTTACCTTTTCTTAATAATCAGAAACAATTTGAAAGAAGTGAGTCGACCCCTAGAACTACTAGCCTTAGAACCAGAAAAAAATAGACTTATTCTTCAAGTTAATAACAATTTCAATCTGAAGGAATTAAAAAAGAGATTAATATTTTGTTCGAAAAATCCAATCAAGAATAAAAATTTGATTGTTACGTCTGTGTCTGTCATAAAAAAAAAAAAGAAAAGAATCGTCGAAAAGAAAAAGAATAACTCGTTTTTTAGCGACTATATACTCTCGTTTTGTTTTGACGACTTTTTTTTTATAATACTAATTTCTACTCTACCTTCCCCGAGCTCATTCTCCTTAGAACTCTATTTCAAAGATTTTCGTGGATTTCTTCCAATCCCCTTATTTTTTTATGTCATTCGAAATTGTATAAAGACAACTGCTATTTAATAGAGCTATTTGTGCAAGTATTTTCCGATTAAGAAGTAATTGCTTCTTGTACAGATTGTGTATGAATTGGTTATAACTATAGAATACCCCCATTTCGTGAATTACGGCATTTATTCGAGTGATCCATAAACGGCGAAAATCTCTTTTTCTTTTACCCCTATCCCGATGAGCCGAAACTAAAGCTCTTATTCTTTGTTGAGTCATAGTTCGTGTAAGTCGTGAATGAGCCCCTCGAAAGCTTGATGCAAATAAACGAAGTTTTGTTCTACGCCTCCGAGCTATATATCCGCGTTTAATTCTAGTCATTGAATAAATCAAACTTTGATGAATAACTAATTCTTTTTTTAGGTATTCTTTTCCCCTTAGTCTATTAATAACCAAACGAATTATTCCAATGTATAAAAAAAAATTCCAATGGCTTTTGCTACTCTAACCTTCCCCACCACTATTTTTTGCTAGGTATTTTCCTTTGCTTTGAAAGGGTAAATTCCCTTGATACTTGATATAAAAAAAAAGAATAACTACAAAAAGTAGTAAATAGAATTGGATAAATAGTGGGTTCCATCGTTTCTATGGTTACTTCTAAAACGGTGAGGTCCTCTCTATACACCGGAGCTCCTTCTTTTAATTAATCAATACTATTGGTAACTTGTACAATTCACATTCTTTGGCTCTACCCCATGAATATTCCAGTAATCCGTCTTTCACAATGAGATCCACTTTATACAGTAACGGTATTTCATTTTTAAAATTGATTTGGTCATTTACCCTGTTAGTCCGTTCTTTTCTTTCAAGAGTGGAATCTTTTTTCTAAAAAATGGAATTTCCCCCGCTTAATGGATAATCATTTGTTATCATTGGGGGTTTTCTAAAAAATGGAGTTGATTGGATTTGCACCAATGTAAACCATAAGTTTCAGACACAATAGAATATATGAACGATCCATATTTTTTAAATAATGAATCGAGTTACTCCCTTATATTTTATTCACAGGTATTGATCCTTGATATTTCAAAAAGAATTTCCTTTTTGTGTCTCAGTCTATGATCTAAACGAGTCGCACATACACCCGAGTACATGTTCCTCGTCGCTGAGGGCATCCCCGAAGCGCTGGGGATTTCGTGACATTTCGGATTGGCTGTCTTGTATTTCTAATAAGTTGTTTAATGGTTGGCATACGGAATCATATAAATAATGGGCTGGTTTAGATTAGTTCTAACCGGCTAATTATGAATTACTTCTCTTCAAGATTCTCTTCAATATAAAAAACAATATTGAAGAGAATATGAAACTAAACCTTTAATCTAAAAATATATAACATTAGAAATTGTAGATTTGCATGAAATCGCTCCTATTTTTTATTGAACCGCTACAAGATCAACAATTCCATGAGCTTGGGCTTCTGTTGCTGACATAAAAACATCCCTTTCCATGTCTTCGGATACAACCCATATAGGTTTGCCCGTTCTTTGTACATAAACCCTTGTGATGGTTTCGCGAAGTTTTAGTAGTTCTTCCGCTTCCAAGATAAATTCTCCCGTTTGTGCCTCATAAAACGAACTAGCGGGTTGATGGATCATTACCCTGATAATATAATAGAAAAGGTTTTTTTATTTCGCAGAATGAGCGGGATAACCAAAACCAAAAAAACAGAGAAAATTGAATAACCGTACAGGCTTTTTTTGTGCATTGCATACGGCTCCACAATGGAATTGACTTTTTTGACCTTTCCTTTTGGCGAAAGAAAACAAAATATAGGTTGTATTATACGCAGATCCAGAAATCATCCAATTACCATCCTTCTTTTTTTGTCGGAGTTAAAAAAATACTATGATGGTTCCGTTGCTTTATATATCATTTTTTTGATTCGTCTATAATTCAGCAATCCCAAAGTGTCTTTTTTTTTTTTTATAACTTTTGTAAATAAGCTTCCGGTGTGAAAACAAAGTTTGTGACGCTGAAATGTGCCCGAATAGGTAGGTAAGATATCATTTGAAATACCCCTTCCTTATCTCATACTACTCTTTCAATATATAATCTAATTTTTAAATCTAAAAAATTTCATATCGAATTCGAAGTGCCATGCTATTATTACTTAACTAATTCATATTTCCGATGGCGAAGGCATAGTATTTTTTTCTCGAAAATAAAAAAACTCATTGGCGCCAAGCGTGAGGGAATGCTATACGTTTGGTAATTGCTCCTCCGACCAGTATAAAGGATGCTATTGAAGCGGCCAATCCCATGCATATTGTCTGTACATCGGGTCGCACAAATTGCATAGTATCATAAATAGCCATTCCAGATATTACCCATCCACCAGGAGAGTTTATAAACAAATAAAGATCTTTGGTATCCTTTTCTATACTGAGATATATCATAAGACTAATAAGTTGATTCGAGATTTCGGTATTAACCTCTTGGCCTAAAAAAAATAATCTTTCTCGATAAAGTCGGTTGATTAGGATAAAATTTTATTCCTTAGGAGCCGTACAGGCACCTTTTGATGCATACGGTTCAACAAAAATTGTGAAAAAATCAATGTGTCGATTCCAACCTCCCCTTTTTTCATAGAAGGTTTTTCTTTCTAACTTATAACGAAAGGGCTTGCTCCCAAAAGTAAAAGAAAAATTAAGTTTTGGCGGCTTTTACCTTTTATTAGATATTATAATCCTATAATAAAACGATTGATTAAGCCTGTCAGACTCACTTGATTCATTGATATTTTTTTTTCATCGAGATTCAGTTGAAATGGCGATGGTTTTTTCTTGTTCATTAACGGGCTTCTTCCTTTTTTTATTCCTTTTTTTAGGTTTATGCTCTACCCCGAGTAAAAGGAAAAATTTGCCCGATGTTGATTTGCACATATAGGACAAATGAACCAAATACCGCGTCTTTTTTTACTACTCCTTCTTTTTTTTTTCAATTCATTTCTTTCACATGTCTTCTGTCAAATAGTCAACACATTTTGAATTATATTATTTGATTTGAGCAACAGTTTTAGATCACCCTGTTTCAATTTTTTTTATAGAATTTTTTATCATAATTTTGCATATCATATAAGTAGTAATTATAAAAATATTATATATTAATTATCAATTGGGTTTTTGCTAAACGGAGCCTGGATACTTCATTTTATTAGTCCGATCACGTAAACCATAAAAAATTTTTGATAATCTAATATCAATCTAAATACTCCCTGCATTTAATTCCACTTTTGCGCTTCGCGTTACAAATTTTTGATAATTCAATCAATCTTTTTGAGCGAAACAGAGGATATCTCGATCGAGGGAGAAAATGGGTAAATCCCATATAACCCAATATATCTGACAAGTCGCACTATATGTCAACCCAAGATGTATCTCCTTCTCCAGGACTTCGAAAAGGTACTTTTGGAACGCCAATAGGCATGAAATAAAAAAAAAGAGAATTAAGTTCTCTATTTCACTTTGATGTGGAAACGTAAGATTGGGATTTCGGTTTTTAATACTATTATCCTTTTTTCCTACTTTATTAATCATATTTAAATTAATGATATTTACTACATAAGTTGAATAAGCTAAAATAAAATATAAAATAAAAGTAAAGTAAGAGAGAATGAATAAAACTAAAGGAAATTTTTTACGAACGGGCTTCTGACTGATCAACAACAATAGCTATCTTGGTTCATATAAAATAGGATTCACCCCCATTGCGTATTGGTACTTATCGGATATAGAATAGATCCGCTTCCCTTTTTTCCTATGAATCTAATTGTTCCATTATTACTAACAGAATAGAACAAATATTAATCCTTTCTCCGAAATAATTACCTAAAAAGGGGGGGTACGTAGCATAGTTTTTTTCCAATGCAATAAAGTTACATAGTGTCTATTTTTCGTTGATAAAGGGGTATTTCCATGGGTTTGCCTTGGTATCGTGTTCATACTGTTGTATTGAATGATCCCGGTCGTTTACTTTCTGTTCATATAATGCATACTGCTCTGGTTGCTGGTTGGGCCGGTTCGATGGCTCTATATGAATTAGCAGTTTTTGATCCCTCCGACCCCGTTCTTGATCCAATGTGGAGACAAGGTATGTTCGTTATACCTTTCATGACTCGTTTAGGAATAACCAATTCGTGGGGCGGTTGGAATATTACAGGAGGGACTATAACGAATCCGGGTCTTTGGAGTTACGAAGGGGTAGCCGGAGCACATATCGTGTTTTCTGGCTTGTGCTTCTTGGCAGCTATTTGGCATTGGGTATATTGGGATCTAGAAATTTTTTGTGATGAACGTACAGGCAAACCTTCTTTGGATTTGCCCAAGATTTTTGGAATTCATTTATTTCTTTCAGGAGTGGCTTGCTTTGGTTTTGGCGCATTTCATGTAACAGGATTATATGGTCCTGGAATATGGGTATCCGACCCTTATGGACTAACCGGAAAGGTCCAACCCGTAAACCCGGCGTGGGGCGTGGAGGGTTTTGACCCTTTTGTTCCGGGAGGAATAGCCTCTCATCATATTGCAGCAGGGACGTTGGGTATATTAGCGGGCCTATTCCATCTTAGTGTTCGTCCGCCTCAACGTCTATACAAAGGATTACGTATGGGCAATATTGAAACCGTCCTTTCCAGTAGTATTGCTGCTGTCTTTTTTGCAGCTTTTGTTGTTGCTGGAACTATGTGGTATGGTTCTGCAACTACTCCCATCGAATTATTTGGTCCTACTCGTTATCAATGGGATCAGGGATACTTTCAACAAGAAATATATCGAAGAGTTAGTGCTGGACTGGCTGAAAATCAAAGTTTATCAGAAGCTTGGTCTAAAATTCCGGAAAAATTAGCTTTTTATGATTATATTGGTAATAATCCAGCAAAAGGGGGGTTATTCCGAGCGGGTTCAATGGACAATGGGGATGGAATAGCTGTTGGATGGTTAGGGCACCCCGTCTTTAGAAATAAAGAAGGGCGTGAACTTTTTGTACGCCGTATGCCTACTTTTTTTGAAACATTTCCGGTTGTTTTGGTAGACGGAGACGGAATTGTTAGAGCCGACGTCCCGTTTAGAAGGGCAGAATCAAAATATAGTGTCGAACAAGTAGGTGTAACTGTTGAGTTTTATGGTGGTGAACTCAATGGAGTGAGTTATAGTGATCCCGCAACTGTGAAAAAATATGCTAGACGGGCTCAATTGGGTGAGATTTTTGAATTAGATCGTGCGACTTTGAAATCCGATGGTGTTTTTCGTAGCAGTCCAAGAGGTTGGTTTACGTTTGGACATGCTTCGTTTGCTCTACTTTTCTTCTTTGGACACATTTGGCATGGTGCTAGAACCCTCTTCAGAGATGTTTTTGCTGGTATTGATCCAGATTTGGATGCTCAAGTGGAATTTGGGGCATTCCAAAAACTTGGAGATCCAACTACAAAAAGACAAGCAGTCTGATGCAACATTGCTTTTTTTCTTCTAGTTTCTGTTTGCGATTTGTAGGGTACTGTAGGAATCTTGATTTAAATCGCTGCCGTTTCTTTGACTCTTTTCTTTCTTTCGTTATTCAGAGGGATACTCCCAAGTAAACAAAACAGGTATGAAAGCTATAATTGTAAACCACGATCAAATTTATGGAAGCATTGGTTTATACATTTCTCTTAGTATCCACTTTAGGGATAATTTTTTTCGCTATTTTTTTTCGGGAACCACCTAAAATTTCAACTAAAAAATGAAATAATTTTTCATTATCTTCATTGACGTAATCAGCCTCCAAATATTTGGAGGCTGATTACGTCAACTAGTCCCCGTGTTCCTCGAATGGATCTCTTAGTTGTTGAGAGGGTTGCCCAAAGGCAGTATATAGAGCATACCCCGTAAAACTTACAAGTAACCCAGATATAAAGATGGCGACTAGGGTTGCTGTTTCCATTATTATAGAATTGAAAGACCACAATGGATCTATGCTAAGATCATTTATTTACAACGGAATGGTATACAAAGTCAACAGATCGTAATGAATACAAAATAAGATTTATGGCTACACAAACTGTTGAGGATAGTTCTAGATCTGGTCCAAGAAGCACTACTGTAGGGAAGTTATTGAAACCATTGAATTCCGAATATGGTAAAGTAGCTCCTGGATGGGGAACGACCCCTTTGATGGGTGTTGCAATGGCTCTATTTGCGGTATTCCTATCTATTATTTTGGAGATTTATAATTCTTCTGTTCTACTGGAT